CCATCACTTAAGATCTATCCGAAAAACAAAAAAAGAACTAAGAACTCTGAATTGAAATAATAATATTACTGAATCATCAGAGCTACTTCGATATCTCGTTTTTAGTTCCTATCCGTGGAGTCTTTGTAAATCTATATGGTTCCAATTCTTCCATTTCTTTGTTCCGAACCATTCCATTCTTTCAATTCTTCGCTCTTTCTCTTCTATATGCATGCTTGACTTCATTTGTTTATTCATTCAATCCACAGTCACAGATAAAACGGAAGGGCTTGCATTGGAATCCGTCTAAATTCAGTGGGATGGGAAATAATATATATGGATAGCCCATATATAACTAGTGAATATCTAATATCACATATACATTGTTTCTTTAATAACGTAAACCATCCGTATCTTCTATTGAACTGGATTCTAGAATCATTCTTCGAAACATATACAGGGATTGGCTTAGAGCCCTTACATATACCCAGCTCGACCCCCCTTACTTTTTTTTAATTCTCTAATATCATACATTTTTTTTTTGCTCCTATTCTAGATCGTATATACCGGTATGAGTTGGGATAAGCTTTTTTTTAAGACCATTTCGGAAGCTAGTCAATGATGACCCTCCATGGATTCACCTATATAAGCTGCGGCTAAAGTTGCAAAAATAAGAGCCTGAATCCCGCTTGTGAATAATCCAAGGAACATGACAGGTATAGGAACCACCGAAGGTACTAAAGAAACAAGAACAACAACTACTAATTCATCCGCTAATATATTCCCGAAAAGTCGAAAACTAAGTGATAAGGGTTTTGTGAAATCTTCTAGGATGTTAATTGGTAAAAGTATTGGAGTTGGTTGAATGTATTTACCGAAATAACCCAATCCTTTTTTGGTAAGACCCGCATAGAAATATGCCACTGACGTAGGTAAAGCTAAAGCAACAGTAGTATTTATATCATTCGTGGGTGCAGCTAACTCTCCATGCGGTAACTGTATGATTTTCCGGGGTAAAAGGGCACCTGACCAGTTAGAAACAAAAATAAATAGGAACATAGTTCCAATAAAGGGAACCCAAGGACCATATTCTTCTCCAATCTGAGTTTTGCTCAAGTCTCGAATGAATTCGAGGACATATTCGAAGAAATTCTGACCGTCGGTTGGAATGGTTTGTGGATTCCGAACAGCTATAGTGGCTGAACCTAATAAGATAGCAATTACAACCCAAGAAGTGATAAGTACTTGGGCATGGACTTGGAAACCCCCTATTTGCCAATAAAAATGTTGGCCTACTTCCACATCGGATATATCGTATAACACTTTTAGTGAGTTGATGGAACAGGGTAAAACATTCATATTGCCCTCTGACATAAATAGAACTTAAAAAGGAATTATTTTGATTCAGCCATCTCGTATCTCTTTCTCAACTCGTCTACTTTGAATCAATCGTATATTTCGGATCCCAAGTGATCACATAATATCCCCAGTGATTTTGATCTCTTTTTTGAGACTCAGGGATAGTAACCGATTCAATCAATTTATGGAGTTTCCAAAGTCATTGACTTATCCTATTATTAATCAACAATTTCTTATATAGCTAGAACCGCCCTCACAAATTGCGGATACTAATTTGTTAAGAATCAATCGGATTGAAGCTATAGCGTCATCGTTCGCTGGAATCGGAATATTTGCGAGATCCGGGTCACAATTTGTATCGATTAAACAAATTGTTGGAATCCCCAAAGTGAGACATTCTCGAAGAGCCGTATATTCTTCTTGCTGATCAACGATGATTACAATATCGGGTAACCCCGTCATATATTTGATCCCGCCCAGATAGGTTTGCAAGTGAGATAATTGCCTCTTCAACATTGCTACATCTCTTTTCGGGAGACAGTTGAGTTTCCCCGTATTTTGTTCCGATCTCAAGTTCCTGAACCTATGAAGTCTCATTTCTGTAGTGGACCAATTCGTTAACATACCACCGAGCCATTTTTTATTAACATAATGACACCGAGCCCTTATTGCAGCTGATGCTACTGAATTGGCTGCTTTATTTTTGGTACCAACTATTAAGAAGTGTTTTCCTATACTTGCTGCATCAAAAACTAAATCACAGGCTTCTGACAAAAAACGAGCAGTTCGAGTAAGATTTGTAATATGAATACCTTTACGCTTTGAAGAGATGTAAGGTGCCATTCTAGGATTCCATTTCCTAGTACCATGGCCAAAATGAACTCCTGCTTTCATCATCTCTTCAAAATTCATGTTCCAATATCTTCTTGTCATTTCTCCCCACATTTTCTCTCTTTTTTTTTTTTATTTAAGAGGTACCTGAAATAAATAATTGTTCCGACGGAACCTTCTACCGGAGATTGACCGTTAATACCCAGTCCAAGTCATTAATTCCTTTCTATTCGTTATTATCTTTATTACCAAATCAAATGACCAGGACCCTATAGTTAAAAGAAAAGAATGAATCTGTCATTAAATCCCGTAAATGATCGTTCTGACGTAT